ATAATTGGGAATTGGGAAGACTTAAAGAAGAAAAAAAAGAAAAGCCCCATGCCCATTTCCGGTTTGAAAAACCTCTTATGACTTTTTTTTTCGATTATAAACGATGGAATCGTCCATTTAGATATATAAAAAATGATCAATTTGAAAATGCTGTACGAAATGAAATGTCACAATATTTTTTTTATACATGTCCAAGTGATGGAAAAGAAAAAATATCTTTTACATATCCGCCTAGTTTATCAACATTTTCAGAAATGATAGAACGCAAAATTTCTTTGTATACAACTAAAAAAATATGCCATCAAGACTTATATAATAATTGGGTTTATATCAATGAACAAAAAAAATACAATTTGATAAATGAATTGATAAGTCGAATAAAAGTTATAGAAGAAAAAGGGTCTCTTCTTCTAGACATACTCGAAAAAAGGGCCAGACTATATAATAATGCGAATGAAAAAGAATGCCTGTCTAAAACGTATGATCCTTTTTTGAATGGACCATATCGTGGAATAATAAAAAAGCTGGATTCACGCGTAAATATAAATATAAAAGATTTAATGGCTTCTAGAAAAGATTCCATAGAAATATTTTGGATAAATAAGATTCATGGTCTACTTCCTTTTGAACCTAGTTTGAATTTAAAAAATTTATCTTTACAAATAAAAATATTAATACATAAGATAAATAGAAAAATAGATAAGACGAAATTCGTCCCCCTCCCATATATTTGATCCCCTCGCCCATAAAGAAACTTGCAACCCCAACTCCATTTATAATTCCATCAATTATATGTCTATCAAAAAATTTAATTAATTCGGCTAATCCTCTTATACTCATGATTAAGACTCTAGTATAAAAAAGGTCTATGTAACCACGATTATATGACCAATTGTATACCACATTTTTTATTTTATCGAAGATAATTCTTTTAGGACCCATTTTTACAAATGAATTAATTAAGTCCAAATTATTGAAAGATGAATAAACAGACCCATATAAAATAGATGCTAAAAATAGTCCAAAAAGAGCTATACTTACTGAAAAAATTGCATTTGTAAAAAATTCATACCAATTCACAGAATAGTTTGTATTTTGATCAAAAAGGTTTGTTGATGGAGTTAACCATTTCGATAATATATCAAAATCTGTTACTCCTTGATCAAACTTAATTCCTATTGATCCCATGATCAAAGTAAATAGTGCCAATATAAGAAGAGGAAATAGCATAGTATTGTCCGATTCATGAGGATACATGGAAGTGTATTTATTTCTAAAATCAGTACGAAAGTCTCGCATTCTATTTATTATATTATTATCATTAATTTTATATTTATCCTTTGAAAAAAAGGCGACTTTATTATTTATTGTTGATAAAAGTAAATTTCTATTGACTACTTTTGGTGCTGCTTTTCCCCATAGAGATATGGAATAGAATGAACTATTTTTAGTACTACTGTAATTTTGAAAATGAACACGCAAATGCCCATCAAAAGTAAGTAAATACATTCGAAACATATAAAATGCGGTTAATCCTGTTGTAAAACAAGCTATTATTGCAAAAATTGGTGAATATAACCAACTATCGTTAAGAATTTCATCCTTGGACCAAAAGCAAGCAAGAGGCGGAATACCACAAAGAGAAAGTGTACCTAATAAGAAAGTGATTCTTGTAATTGGAACATATCTTGTTAAACCGCCCATAAGAATCATATTCTGACTTTTATCCGGTGAATATCCAACAATCGGTTCCATTGAATTAATAATAGATCCGGATCCCAAAAACAATAAAGCTTTAGAATAGGCATGAGTTATTAAATGGAATAAGGCAGCTCGATAAGAGCCTATACCTAGAGCTAACATAATATAACCCAATTGAGACATTGTCGAATAGGCTAAACTTTTTTTAATGTCTTTTTGAGCGAGAGCCAAAGTAGCTCCTAATAGTACTGTTATTACGCCTATTAAAGAAACAAAATTCATTATGTAAGGTATGACTCGGAAAAGAGGAAGAAGCCGAGCTACAAGAAAAATTCCCGCTGCTACCATGGTAGCAGCGTGTATAAGAGCCGAAATAGGGGTGGGACCCTCCATAGCATCAGGTAACCATATATGAAGAGGGAATTGTGCAGATTTAGCAATTGCGCCAACGAATAATAAAAAGGCACAAAGAGTAACAAATGCAGAATTGACCCCATTACTATGGATCAAGTTATTAACTATTTCGAACAAATCTCGAAATTCTAAACTGCCAGTTATCCAATAAAAGCCTAAGATTCCTAATAATAAACCAAAATCTCCTACACGATTAGTTACAAAGGCTTTTTGGCAAGCACTTGCTGCAACTGGTCGTGTAAACCAAAAACCTATTAATAAATATGAACACATTCCCACTAGTTCCCAAAAAATATAAATTTGTATCAAATTGGAACTAGTAACTAGCCCCAACATAGACGTATTAAAAAAACTCATATAAGCAAAAAATCTCAAATATCCCTGATCGTGAGACATATAATTATCACTATAAATAAGAACCATGATTCCAACAGTACTAATTAGTATTGACATAATAGAAGTAAGTGGATCGATCAAGTATCCAAACTCTAAAGAAAAATCAATATTTATGGTCCAAGACCATAAATATTGATAGATAAAACTGCCATTTATTTGCTGAATAGACAGACTGGCCGAAAAGGCCATAATTATACTTAGCAGTAAAACACTAGTAAAACCCCATATACGACGAATATTTTTTGTTGCTATAGGAATAAAGAGAAGTCCAAATCCTATTGACATAGTAACTGGAAGTGGAATAAAGGGTATTATCCATGCGTATTGATATGTTTGTTCCATAAAAAAATATATCTATTTTTTTTTTTTTTTTTATTTAATTCTTAGATTTATTCTCATATTTTTTATTTGAAATATTCAAAAAACTCTAATTAGGTTGATTAAATAACATGACTAATTACCTAAGTATTATTTATTAACTAAAACTAAAAAATATATTTAATATAAATTAATAATAGATAAATATAAAAAATTAAAATTATAAAAATACAGAAGATGAAATTTTTCATCATTCTACTATAAGATAAGATTATTATATTTATCATCATATATATGATAAAAAAAAATAATTATATCAAAAACAGTACTTTTATTCGATTCGAATACGGACAGAACTAAAAATTTTTATTATCTATTTTATTTTCTTTTATCCCTGGATATACTATATATATGATATAGCATAGATATGTATATGGATACGTTATAATGGTTTTGTATATTTGTATATATATATGTATACATCTATTTTACATAGTACATAGATTTTAATCTTAAAATAATTCTATATTTAATATAATTCTATATAATATTATATAGAATTATATTAAATATAGAATTATATGATATGTTTTACATGTTTTGAAAAATTACTTATTATTCATGGGATAAGATAAGTATGGATAATGACGAAAAAACGATCTAAATATATGTCTTTCACATACAATGATAAAAATGAGTATTTTGTTTTTGAATGGCGGTTCCAAAAAAACGTACTTCTAGATCAAAAAAACGTATTCGTAGAAATATTTGGAAGAAAAAGGGGTATTTAACGGCAGTAAAAGCTTTTTCTTTAGCTAAATCGGTTTCCACTGGACATTCAAAAAGTTTTTTTGTGCAACAAACAAGTAATAGAATTTTGGAATAATCTAAATTGACATACCATTAAGAACTTAAAAATTTTTAAGATGAATGATTTGCATTAACTAATGTTTTGAATATATTTAACTTCTTAATATCAATATTAGTTAGAACTAACTGCTACGGCGTGTTATTGTTATATAAAATAATCATTCTTATGTTTACTGGTCTCTAAGTATATTACTAAGTATTCTAATTTTTCTCTATCAATTTATTTTTCACAATAGAATATGTGAAAAATAAATTGATAGAGAAAAATTATTTTTATTATATGCCTAACTCAAAACCAAATTTAAATTTGATTTACTAATTATAGTATCTATTATAAATTGCGAAGAGTATTATTAATGATACTAAGGTATCAAATAATTATAAAAATGCCTCGTATAAAATTGCGATAAATATAACATTTTTTTTTTTTTTCAACTTAATTTGTTTTTATTTTTCAATATATGAATCATCTAAAAAAAAGATAATTTTGAGTTCTATAACTCGACCTTTGGCCCGAAGCAAAACTATCTAATTCTTACTTTTTTGGTAGAACTCTATTTTGACATTCTAGATACATGAAAGTTTATTCTTAACTCTCTAAACCCTATGGCTATACTTTATTTAGTAAACATTGAAATATCAATTTAAATGAGTCTTTTTCATCAATTCTAACTAACTATATTGAATCCTTGAATCTTGACCATTCAACACAAATTGACTATTATTTATTAATATTTCGAATAAGCCGCCATGGTGAAATTGGTAGACACGCTGCTCTTAGGAAGCAGTGCTAGAGCATCTCGGTTCGAGTCCGAGTGGCGGCATCCCCTAAAAGGGACACAGCGGATCCTATAATATATTTAATTCTCAATTTGAATTCTATAATGGAGAACCCTCGCCCTTTTTATGATATTTGCGACTATAGAACATATATTAACTCATATCTCTTTTTCGATCATTTCAATTGTAATTACGATTCATTTTATAACCTTATTTTTTCACGAAATCGTAGGATTACACAATTCATTGGAAAGAGGTATGATAGCTACTTTTTTATCTATAACAGGATTATTAGTTATTCGTTGGATTTATTCGGGTCATTTCCCATTAAGTAATTTATATGAGTCATTAATCTTCCTTTCATGGAGTTTCTCCCTTATTCATATGATTCCTAAAATACGAAATCATAAAAATGATTTAAGCGTAATAACCGCGCCAAGTGCTATTTTTACTCAAGGTTTCGCCACGTCCGGTCTTTCAACCGAAATGCATCAATCCACTATATTAGTACCTGCTCTACAATCTCAGTGGTTAATGATGCATGTAAGTATGATGTTATTAAGCTATGCAGCTCTTTTATGTGGATCATTATTATCAATCGCTTTTTTAGTCATTACATTTAGAAAAAACATCGATCTTTTTTTTACAAGGAAGAATTTATTAATTAAATCATTTTTCGTTGGCGAAGTCGAATATTTAAATGATAAAAGAAGTGTTTTTAAAAACACTTCTTTTATTTCATTTCGAAATTATTACAAATATCAATTGACTCAACGTTTGGATTATTGGAGTTATCGTGTCATTAGTTTAGGATTTACCTTTTTAACCATAGGCATTCTTTCTGGAGCAGTATGGGCTAATGAGGCTTGGGGATCTTATTGGAATTGGGACCCTAAGGAAACTTGGGCATTTATTACTTGGATCATATTTGCGATTTATTCACATACTAGAACAAATCAAAATTTACAAGATATACATTCGGCACTTGCAGCTTCTATAGGATTTCTTATAATTTGGATATGTTATTTTGGGATCAATCTATTAGGAATAGGTTTACATAGTTATGGTTCATTCACATTAACATCTAATTGAATAGACTATCCGAAGAATACATAACATAAGAACATCCATCATATGTATTTCGAGTTTTTGCGAACCATTTGATTCAAGGAATCGGAATCAAATGGTTCGCAAAAACTCGAAATACATCTCATTACAACTCTAATTCACTTTATTTTACAGAATTATAAGACTTTCCGTCTCATTAATAAACACTATCTATAAAAATAATTAGATAAGATAGCTTGTACCTTGTCAACTGATAGTAAAAGAACGAAATCGGGATAAATCCCAATACCTATTATGGGTAAAAAGAGACAGATCGAAACAAACAGTTCTCGTGGTCCAGAATCCAAAAAATTAGAGTTTGGAAGATAGAATAATTTGTATCCGTAGAACATTTGACGTAACATAGATAATAAATAAATAGGAGTTAATATCATTCCAATTGCCATTACAAAAGTAATTAGTACTTTTGGCATTAAAAGATATTTTGAGCTGGTAATTATTCCAAAAAAGACTACTAATTCTGCAACAAAACCACTCATCCCTGGCAATGCAAGAGAGGCCATCGAAAAGCTACTGAACATTGTAAATATTTTTGGCATCGGAACAGCTATCCCCCCCATTTCGTCAAGAGAAACAAGACGTATTCTGTCACAACAGGTTCCTGCCAAGAAAAAAAGTGCAGCACCAATAAATCCATGAGAAAGTATTTGTAGAATGGCTCCATTTAATCCCATATTGGTTATAGACCCAATTCCTATTATTGTGAAACCCATGTGAGATACAGAGGAATAGGCTATTCTCTTTTTTAAATTGCGTTGACCAAAAGAGGTTGAAGCCGCATAGATTATTTGTATTGTTCCCACTATCACCAACCACGGTGAAAATATGGAATGAGCATGGGGTAATAATTCCATATTGATCCGAATCAATCCATATGCTCCCATTTTTAATAAAATTCCGGCAAGAAGCATACATGTACTGTAATGTGCTTCTCCATGGGTATCTGGTAACCATGTATGCAGGGGTATGATCGGCAATTTGACAGCATAAACAATAAGGAAGCCAAAATATAATATTATTTCCAATGCCATAGGATATGATTGATTAGCTAGTCTTTCAAAATCTAATGTTGGTTCAGTGGCGCCATATAAACCCATACCTAGAACTCCTATTAATAGAAAAATAGAACCCCCCGCAGTGTACAAAATAAACTTTGTAGCCGAATATAAGCGCTTCTTTCCCCCCCACATTGATAAAAGTAAGTAAACAGGAATTAATTCTAACTCCCACATGATAAAAAAAAGTAAAAGGTCTCGAGAAGAAAATGATCCTATTTGACCACTATACATTGCTAACATAAAGAAATAGAATAATCGTGAATTTCGAGTAACTGGCCAAGCCGCTAAAGTTGCTAAAGTAGTGATAAATCCTGTCAGTAAAATGGGTCCCACAGAAAGCCCATCAATTCCTAGTCTCCAGTGAAAATCCAAAATATTTATCCATTTCAAATCTTCTTCCAATTGTATTAATGGATCGTCCAATTGGAAATGATAACAGAATGCATAGGTAGTTAAAAGGAGTTCTAATAAGCATATACATAGAGTATACCATCTAAACACCTTATTCCCCTTATGGGGAATAAAAAAAATGGAAGAACCCGCAAATATAGGCAAAACAACAAGTATAGTTAACCAAGGAAAATAACTCGTGATAAAGACAAGATACGCTTTGACCCAAAAAGCCCGTGCTCGTAATAATATAATATATTGATTTTATCAAGTACGGGCTTTTGTCGGTAAAGAGGAATCAAATGATTCAAATGGAGTTTTTGTAACGTAACGTATAATTAATAAGATAGACCCATGCTACGAGTTGTTTCATGCCATAAATAAACACGGACACTCAAAAAGTCTGTTGGGCAAGCGGATTCACATCTCTTACAACCTACACAATCCTCAGTTCTTGGTGCGGAAGCAATTTGTTTAGCTTTACATCCGTCCCAAGGTATCATTTCCAATACATCTGTGGGGCAGGCGCGTACACATTGAGTACATCCTATACATGTATCATAAATTTTTACTGAATGTGACATTAAATCTATAAATTCCTGTTTTTAACATAAAAAATTTTCGATCTGGTTCTGGTATGGTAAAAATAAATGGTAAAATTAGTAGTAAATTAATTATATGTTTATATTATAGACACGAGGACACCAGACGAATCAATGATTTATCAAATTTTTTTTTAGAATCAATATATTTCTAAATCTGTTCATGAAAAAGTGCCAAGAGACTTTGATTTCTGTTTCAACAACCACAGTCATACAATAGAAATTGCACATCTTAATTCAAATTGGTCAACAAACAATACACTAAATATTTATTTTTAATGGAATTTAAATTCTATTTTAATTTGAATAAATCTAACTAATTAATATAAATTATTTTTTTATTATTATATTAGTTATATAATGAAAATCAATGATTACATAATGAATGATTACGACTAATTTAATTATTCAACAAATTTGATTGATTGATACGAGTTGATTTTTTGTTATGATGGATCGACGAAACAATAGCTAGCCCAATAGCAGCTTCAGCAGCTGCAATAGCTATAACAAAAATTGAGAAAATGTCTCCTTTTAATTGACGACTATCAAATAAATCAGAAAATGTTACGAGATTTATATTAACTGAATTTAGTATAAGTTCAAGACACATAAGTGCTCTAACCATGTTTCGACTTGTGATTAATCCATAGATACCGATAGAAAATAAATAGACACTCAAAAAAAGTACATACTCGAACATCATTAACTAACTCCCCGGATTCATTTAAATATGATATGAATAACAATTCAACTGATTCGATTGACTAAAATAGAATAGACCAAAAGTAAGGTATTAGCAATTAGGTTTAACTAAAAATAAAACCCTTTTTTATTAAAAATTTTAAATTCTAAAAATATTTTAAATTTTCAAATTTTAAGTATTTATTATTGACGAGCCATAGTAATTGCACCTATTAAAGAAACTAAAAGAATTATAGAAATCAGTTCAAATGGAAGATAAAAATCTGTTGATAAATGAATCCCAATTTGTTGAACATTACTTATAAGGTCCTGTTCTAGAATCTGGTTTGATCTTGTAGTCCAAAGAATTCCGTACCATGACGTATCTGGGATAGTAATAATTAGTGAAATAAAAATACTTGTACAAACCAGTGAAGTAACCCCATCCCCAAGGGTCCAAAGGCGGGAATCGTTGGAATATTCTGAGCCATTCATGAACATTACAGCAAATATGATTAAGATATTTATGGCTCCCACATAAATAAGAAGTTGTGCAGCAGCTACAAAATAAGAATTAGATAAAATATAGAATAAGGATATACAAATAAGAACCAATCCCAACGAAAAGGCAGAATAAATTGGATTGGTAAATAATACTACTCCCAGGCCCCCTAATATAAGAACTGATCCCAGAAAGACTACAACAATATTATGTATTGATCCAGGTAAATCCATTATGTATGAAATAAGAGATAAATAAATTTCATGACCTTACTGAATAGTCAGGAAGTAAAAAGTAGGCTATTTTTTTTTTCTTGTCTATAAGTCTATAATACGTTCCTACTATAATACGTTCCTAAATGAAATTTTAATGTAGTAATGTAGTATAGATTAATGTAGATATAGATAAAGTTATTGGGCCAATTCAACCTATAGTGATCGTTTTACTTTAAGTTACATTGACTAAAAAAAACGAAGTTTTCTTTTCTATCAAAATAAAATCTTAGTAATTGGTAATTGTTCTTGAATCAAGGTATTTACCCTTGTCTATTTTGATTTGAGTCGAATTCATAACGGTTTGAATTGTATAGTCTCCAATTACTGACATTGGTAATCGACCCAAAGCAATTTGATTATAATTCAATTCGTGACGATCATAAGTAGAAAGTTCATATTCTTCAGTCATTGATAAACAATTTGTGGGACAATATTCGACACAGTTACCACAAAATATACAGACACCAAAATCAATACTATAGTTAAGCAATTGTTTCTTTTTAATATCCCCTTCAAATCTCCAATCAACAACAGGTAGATCTATGGGGCACACACGAACACATACTTCACAAGCAATACATTTATCAAATTCAAAGTGGATTCGACCACGAAAACGTTCTGAGGTGATCGACTTTTCATAAGGATACTGAATAGTTACAGGTAAACGATTTGCATGGGATAAGGTAATTATGAAACTTTGACCAATATACCTTGCGGCTCGTATTGTTTGTTGACCATAATTCATGAACCCAGTCACCATAGGAAACATATTGTAAATATCCACGAATAAGTTGATGTTTCTTTCTCTTGTTTAAGAGAGGTTATGAGTCTAGAATACCGTTATCATATTCTGTTATTTATAGTGAAACAAGTTGGGAAGAGGTTGTCAATAATAAATTACCTAGAGAAATAGGTAAAAGAAATTTCCATCCAAGATTTAATAGCTGATCCATTCTCATCCTAGGTAAAGTCCATCTTGTTGTGATAGATATAAAGAGAAACAAATAAGCTTTAGCTAATGTAATAAAGATACCAAGTGTCATTCCAAAGACACTACTAGCAATTTTATTTATTCCGAAAAGTTCAGGAACAGATATGTATGGAATAGATAAATTCCACCCACCTAAATAAAGAACTGTTACAAATAAAGAAGAAACTAAGAGATTTAGGTAAGAAGCAATGTAAAATAAACCATATTTTATACCAGAATATTCAGTTTGATAACCTGCTACTAATTCTTCTTCTGCTTCTGGTAAATCAAAAGGTAATCTTTCACATTCTGCTAGAGAAGAAATTAGAAAAACTATAAACCCTATAGGTTGACGCCACATATTCCATCCCCAAAAACCATATTTGGACTGTGCCTCAACTATATCAACTGTACTTGAACTGTTCGATAATCATAGTCGATAATAACATAACTGTTCTTGTTCTCACCGCTATTTCAAAACCGTACATGAGACCTCAGCTTCATACGGCTCCTCTATGGCAAAGACTGGTTCGGTATTATTTTTATAGAGATCTTTGCAGATTCGACGCAGGGTAGATATGGAATAAAAATACCGTGTAAAGTCTCAAAAATTGGACCAATGGAATTCTGTCTGCTAGAATGGCGCTTCCGAATTGATCTTATCCCTTATACTTAAATCTTCAGTAATAACTTCATTTTTCAATAAAATACTCACTCCTTACTTAATATCAAAAGATAAAAAGAATTCGATATTATTTTATACATATGTATAGATGTAGGAAAAAATTAATAAGGATCTTTTCTTTTTTCCATTCTATTTCGTTTGTTCCTATTCTTCTTTCTCATAAGAAGTGACTCCTGAGAATAAAGGATTAATTCGTTCTTTATAGTTATTTCTTTAATCAGTGACTAGGAGCATACTCTAGATCGGAATCGTGGGGAAGTACTGCTTGATCATTTCTACTAACTTAAAGCCCCTATTATCTTATGATTCGTTTTATGTGAAAATACCTCTTTTTTGGTACCTTACATTATCTCTATTACTAATCCTTTGTGTACCTTAGTGTTCCTAAACCGTCCACTGATTTTTTTTGATCCCCAATATGGTAATACATACAAGACAGTAGTAGAAACCCCATACAGTTGATCTTTTGCACCCGCTTCAAGATATATGACTAATAAAAGAACTCAATCTTGGGATAAAGAGTTTATACTCCTTATGTTTACTTCTGCTTTATTCTTGTATATAGGAAATGAGATTTTATCTTTTTACTACACATTGATAAGCTGTTTTGTTTCACTCATATAACTATCTGGTTTAACTCATCGACTTGAATGAATGATAAATAAAAAATAAAAATATCTCTATCTATCTAATATATTCCTCTTTCCTTTATTTCATTTTGATTTTGAGGAGAGGTCAAAGTTTATGTTCTAACGAATCACACGTAGAGATATTGATAACACACATAGAGTTAATGGTATTTCATAACTAATAGATTGAGCCGCAGCTCGCAAGCCACCTAAAAAAGAATATTTATTATTCGATACATATCCTGATATAAGAAGCCCAATAGGAGCAATACTTGAAATGGAGATCCATAAAAAAACACCTATACTAAGATCAGCTAAAACAAGTCGATACCCAAAAGGAATTATTAAATAACTTAATACAATTGATATGACTGCTATAGACGGCCCAATACTAAACAAACGAATATCTCCTCTAGATGGGAGGAGGTCCTCTTTAAAAAGTAATTTAGTCCCGTCCGCTAAAGCTTGAAGAATTCCCAACGGACCAGCATATTCGGGTCCAATACGTTGTTGTATTGCTGCGGATATTTCTCTTTCTAACCATACAATTACTAGTACTCCTATTATGATTCCTAATATAAGGGTCAAAGCAGGGACAAATAGCCATATGAGTCCATAAACTTCTTTTAAGGATTCTGATTTAAAAAAAGAATTGATAGTTTGTATTTCTGTTGTGCCAATTATCATTTCAACGATCAACTTCTCCCATAATGATATCTATACTACCGAGTATTGTCATGATATCAGCCAATTTCATTCTTTTAATAAGCTGAGGAAGAATTTGCAAATTGATAAAACCAGGCGGACGAATTTTCCATCTCCAGGGGAAAACACTATTATCTCCTATCAAATAAATTCCTAATTCTCCCTTTGGGGCTTCTACTCTTACATAAAGTTCTTGTTTGGACAATTCAAAATTAGGCGAAGGTTTTTTACTAATGAATCTATATTCAAAATCATTCCATTCCGAATTCCTTGCTCTATCTAAGCGCCGAATTTCTAAATTTTCATAGGGTCCTCCGGGAATTCCTTCTAAAGCCTGTTGAATAATTTTTATAGATTCCCTCATTTCGCCAATTCGTACTAAATAACGGGCTAATGAATCCCCTTCTTTTTGCCATTGGACTTCCCAATCGAATTCATTGTAACATTCATAAAGATCAACTTTACGAAGATCCCATTGGATCCCAGAAGCTCGTAACATCGGTCCTGATAAGCCCCAATTTATTGCCTCTTCTCCACCAATAATGCCTATTCCTTCAACTCGTTCCAAAAAAATGGGATTCTGCGTAATAAGTTTTTCATATTCAACAATACTCGTTAAAAAATAATCGCAAAAATCCAAACATTTATCTATCCAACCATGAGGTAGATCAGCAGCTATTCCTCCGATGCGGAAATAATTATGCATCATTCGCATACCTGTGGCAGCTTCGAATAGATCATATAGCAATTCTCTCTCTCTGAAAATATAGAAAAAAGGAGTCTGCGCACCGATATCTGCCATAAAAGGCCCAAGCCATAATAAATGAGAAGCTACACGACTCAGCTCTAGCATAATAACTCTGATATAGCTGGCCCTTTGAGGTACTTGAACATTTCCCAATTGTTCTGGTGCATTTACTGTTATTGCTTCGGTGAACATAGTAGCTAAATAATCCCAACGTGTTACATAAGGAAGATATTGGATAATTGTTCGGTTTTCCGCTATTTTTTCCATTCCTCTGTGTAAATAGCCTAATACGGGTTCACAGTCAATAACATCTTCACCGTCGAGAGTAATAATAAGTCTAAGAACACCATGCATTGATGGGTGATGAGGACCCATATTGACTATCATGAGATCTTTTCTTGTAGCCGGTACAGTCATATCTTTTCTTCCCTAATTCATTATTCCATGAATTTCTCAAAACGAGGTTTATCAAAATAAAAATCTAATAACTAATAACAAAAAAATTCAAATTAATCCTCAAATTAGCGATTTTTTAGTTCCCGAATATCTAATTGACTAATTAATTTCTTATAACGTACTCTATTTTTATTTGACAAATAAGCCAACAGTCGTTGACGTTTTCCCAGAATTTTTCGTAGACCTCTTTGAGATAAAAAATCTTTTTTGTGCAATTCCAAATGTGAGGTGAGTCTCCGTATTTTATTGGTGAAACTGAATACTTGAAATTCAACAGACCCTTTATTTTCTTCTTTTTCGTCTTGCGGAATAACTGAAATAAATGAATTTTTGACCATAAAAAAAATTCTTCTATATTTTTCCCTTTTTATAGATTTTTATATATTTTACCGATCAGGAAAAATAATAATTATTATTATATTTGGTTATTATTATGTCAGTCATTTTAATCTGATTATAAACAAAAGTTTAGATTTATTTTTCTTCATACTTTTTTATTCTATCTAAATCCAATTTTTATTTCAAACATAAAATTGGATTTAGATAGAATAAAATATATACATTTACACATTCATAAAAGAGAGCTATTTTTTGTACCTAAAAATAGTCTACCAAATTTATTATTCCTAGATCCAATTGAAAATTGATATGCCATTCAATCAATCAGTATCATGTACTAAAATGTAACATAACATATGCATATGTACATGTTTCGTCATATATCAAATATGTCAGGCGATATAGATATATGCGAAATATATTTTTATTAACTGATTCCGGATTGTGGATACATATGTATTCTTGACATACTAAAACGACTGCTGTTATGGGTATCAAACCAATAACGATTCATACAAGCTAAATCCTCTAATCGGTAATTGGGCCAAAGAAACAATTTTAATTTAATAAAGTTACCTCTATTAAAATCCTCATTCAAAAATTGTCCACAGTTTATTATCTTATTTTCGGTGCAAAATTGTGGATTTTTATCCATACTATTCCAATTCCATAAATTTAAACAAATTAGAATTCTCAACTCTCTACGACGTCTATCAGATAGAATATGTTCGGGAACGAGGAAATTATAATGATTTTTTTTTTCTTCATTCACAGGCATATCGCTATGTTGTGCAATGGTTTTGTATAAATTATTCTTATCAACATTTTGTTTTTTTATGAATTTTTTAGTAGTTTTCATTTTGTCTTTACCCTTATCAATTAATGAAATACTTATGGTTTGATAGATTATAAATTGCCCGTCGTTTTTTAGAGATAAACGAACTGGGTCGATAATTAATAGTCCTCTTTTTATCAATTCTGTAAGAGCAAGATCCTTTTTACTCAGCATTATATCCAGACGCATCTCTCCTCTTTGAATCGAGGATATAGCAATTGACTTCGGATTTTTCAATCTAAGCAAGAGACAATATACCTTAATATTATTGATCATGTTTTGACTCAAGGAATCATTCCATCTTAATTGAAAAAGGAAATATTTTTTCAGTAATAAATCTAGTTCTGCTTCCTTGCTGCTCTTAGATTTTTGTTTATTTATACTTTTTTTAATGTCTAATCCCGCGTAAATCTCTTCAACATATTTTTTTTCTTGGTTGAAATTTTCTAAATCAAGATATTCTTTTTGATTAGATAATATGGAAAGGTTTTTTTTTTTTTTTACGTTGATGTTTTGATATTGACTAAGATTTAGATTTTTATAAAAATCTAAAAGAATAAATTGGATTGGTATAATCCAGGGTTTAATTTTATATGTATCAAAAAGTAGCACAAATTCTGGTAAGAACCAAGATTTTATTTTTGATATGATACGATCATGATATAACGTTTTTTGATTCATTCCCATCCAATCAAAAAGGTTTTTTTTTTCGTTGGATGAGTTTATTTCTTTATGAAGCGAAATGTATTTTTTTTTCATTTTGTTTTTATACTTATTAATTTGAATCTTAGTATTTTTATTAGTCTTGATACCAAAATGTGCATTGGTCCAAGTCTCAATATCAATATTTTTTATAAGATAAAAATTTTTACAATCAAAATATTTTCTATCCCTGTTTTTATTCGTATCAATAGGATATCTTTCCTCTAGATAATCACTAATAGCTGTACTTACCAATACATAAAATGCGTCGGGTTTCCATGTATTAAAATTATATGGAATCCCTCGATTCTCGTTTACTTGTACTGTTGATTCATAAATATTTGAGTTTTTCTTATTCCCAATATATTCATAATTCATATATTTATGTGATAAAAGATCATATCTGTAGTGTTTTTTAACCAATTTTTTATTTGTCAATGAAACCGTTGCAGAATAATCTTCTTTTACGTAATAACTTAATGGGTCTTTTTTATTTTTATATGGATTAAATTTAATTGAGTCTTTATTTTGAATCAAACGAAGTTGATTTACTCTATTTCGCCATTTTTTCGGGACTAATCGAGACCATTTGATATTGCAAAAATTGTATTGATAAAAACCCTTTAACCAATTTTTCCATTCATTCATTCCAGACTTTTTCATTTTATTATGTCTTGATTTGTAATCAAATATTCCTCGTGTTATACAATAATCCTTTATTTTATCCCTAAGATAATGATGGGTCTTATGATCTTGAAATATGGATCTCAAGTAAGAATTGTTAAGTAATTGGGTTTGTGATAATTTGAAAAATACATATGCTTGGGACAAGGAAGTATAACTATTTAAATTTTTATTATTAATATTAGTATTTGAAAACCACTTTTTTATAGTCGAAATAAAGCTCATTGTATTTTGATTTGTTCCAACAATTTCTTCTTTATTTTTTTCATCGTTGCAAGTGTATTTAGTGATAATTTTTTTTGTTGATTCAAAAAAAAGTTGTGTATTGATTATGAAAATATTTATGATATATAGCAAGATATTCATGTATATTTTTTCAATGAAAGATTTAATAAAATAATGTGATTTACGTATTAATCGGATATTGTTTCTTTTTAATATCTGCCAACTATATTTCTGTGATTCTGATTTTTTTATTTTATCATCATAGGTTAAAACTGGTTTTTTATTGTCTTTTGTGATTTGTTCTATTTGATTCTTTATTGTTATTATCCTATGAGAAAGATCTTTCATTTTTTTTTCTATGAGTGAATAATTTGTCCAATTCATAGATCTAATTGGTACGGTCGATTTATGGTTAATTTTATTATTTTTTTCTGAATCTTTTCCATTTTTATTTGGTTTATATACTTTCTTCAATTCAAATAAAAAAATAGGATTTACTTTTTCAAATTCTTTCATTATTTGTTTTATAATAAGAACTGTTTTGATGACCCATCCTTTTTTTTCTTTTGAAATTTGTAGGGGTTCTCCTCTTTCTTTAAAGACCCTTGGAACGAGAAAAAATTTATTTTTTGCCTTTATAATTTTTTTTTTTAGTTCTTTAAAAATGGGTTCAAAAAAAGAAAGTTGTTTCCGGGGAGAACCAAAGGGGCGTTCTGCTTCCATTCCCCATACTGTTAAAAAACAAAAATTATTTTTTTTTACTTTTTTTTTCATTAAATCTATATTATTATGATGAGATCGTACCTTAGATCTTTGTTTTTGCCAAGGTTTCAGACAAAAAGGAAATATAATCTTTATCTGAATTCCGTCTGTTAACCAATCTTTTGGAAATTCTGTTTCTGATAATTGAACACCATTATAGGTGCATTTAACGTGCATTTCTTGATTCCATTCCCTCAAATCCTCGTCCCATTCGGGTAATTGGAATAATAATATACGGCCAATATTTTTAGCTATTATTAATGAAGGTAATACAATATATTTTCTAAGAAAAGATTGTGTTACTAACAGCAAACCTCTTATTGGTTGAGCAAATAGAATGCTATCCCAAGTTTCTGATATTTTTAGTCGATCATTTTCCTCTTTTTTTTTATGTTCTTTTGTCTCTTCTTTATCAAAATTGGAAATTTGCAATTCCGGTTCTCTACCGACTCCATTTTTAAAAATGAGATTTCTCATTTTTAAAATATCAAAAAAATTGTTTATTCGATCTAAAAAAAGTGGGGAAGTGGCATTTGCTTGAAACATTTTCCAAATAACTGTTTTGCGTCTTTGAACACGCATAGATCCTTTTATTATATTCCGACGAAAATCTGATTGTTGCGAGTAACGTATCAAAGCCAC